TTCACAGATTCACCCTCTGAAATAAGAAGTTCTGGTCCTGGGGGGATAATATCAACCACTTGACGTCCATCCGGGTCTGTTATGATTATTTCATATCCCCCCTTCTTTTCTTTTCGTATGATTTTGCTTACTATACCCGCTGCTGTAGCATTATAAACTGTATTGTTACTCTTGCTCCCGTCAGGATAAATCTGACCCCTTCCCCTGTTCCCGCCTACGTATATAGGATATTTTAAGAAGTGAACATCTTTCTTAGTAGCGGGGTCAGGGGAAAGAATAGGAAAGGAAATTTCACTATATTTCTGACCGGGGACAGGGCCTATTACAAGAATATTTTTTTTATTAGGGCGATAGCTCTGAAAAGACAAATTTCCTATCTTTTCCTTCATCTCGGGAGAAATACGATCGGGGGGAGCTAATTCAAAACCTTCCGGTAAAATAAGAACAGCCCCTACATTCAAACCCCCCTTTTTACCATTAGCAAGAACTTGTTTCAGTTGCATATCATAAGGAATTCGAACAACCGCTTCAAATACAGTATCAGGAAGTACCGCTTGCGGTACCTCAATATCCACGGGCTTGTTAGCTAAATGACAATTGGCACATACAATACGCCCCGTCGCTTCTCGTGGATTTTCATAACCCTGCTGTGCAAAAATGGGATATGCATTTGAAATGGCCGTCTGAGTTATGATATATATCATGAGCGATACGGAAATAGATCGAGTAATCTGTTCCTTTATCCAAGAAAAAGTATTTATAGTTTCCATGGTTCAATTGTTGATACCAAAATTTCTACAATAGGTGGGGTAAGTCGCTAGTATAGTTCCCTATCCACGATTCTGTTAGTTACTGGAATAATAAAAATTTACTGGTTACTGGACTAATATAGGATGAATCCTGAAGATGGGTAAAAATAGAAAGCATAAATTTTCAACGCTTTGTTTATGTACAACTACAAAGTTGCAAACCTTCGAATTGGATTAGATTAATATGAGTGGATCTGTTATCAGTCATTCATTGAATGATAAATAACTACAAGGAATGATAAATAATTACAAGTGACGGAGATACGCGATTTAAATAACGGAAAATCCAATATTTAAAAACTGTATCAAGAATGACTGGACAAATTGAAACAAGACCCGATATGATTTGATCATTCTGAACAAATCCAAAATCTTTGTAGACAGAGCCAATCAGTAATTCCCAACCGTGGGGTGAATGGAATCCGGTACAAAAATCGGTTAATAAAAGAATACAAAAAGCTTTGACTGTGTCGCTTAGGTTATATAGGAATTCCTGGGCCCAAGAGTTAAGAATACCAAGTTCTTCATTACCCAAAATATAATAACCACTGAGAATAACAAAACAGATTATATTTATTGAGAAGTGAAAAATCGTATGGATACGATCTTCGTTGTGTATCTTGATTAATTGGATCGTTTCTTTTTGTATTCCTAGAGTAAGCTTGTGTAGACGTGTCTCCGAGTATTCTTCGATCATTTCGTCCAAGACGAGGAGTTCCTCTAATTCTATGAATTTTTCTAGAATACCCCTTTCTTGAATATCATTCAAAAAAATTTCGGATTGCCCGGCATTCCACCAATTAGTAACCCAAGATTCCAGACTTTTTTTAAATGAGAGAGAAAGCCACCAAGGAAAAAATACTATAGATACAAGAGGAGTGGATGCTTTCTTTTTTGCCATTTTTTAATCTGTGAATTGTTAATCAACCCACCTCATTCGTCGACTCTATGTGATCGAATCCTTCTTTCACGCATGAGTTCTATACAAGGTATGGAACCTATCAATCTATTTTTTTTTTTGTGATTTTTTGATTAGTCTTTCAATCTCGAAAGACTAGAGAAATCGACTACAAATCAATCCATTTCGAATGAAGAAATACTAAAAAAATAAAGTTTCCCGATATCTCAATTGGACAAATTCGAAACAACTCTCTCCTTTCACTTTCAATGAATGACTGAAAGAAACGCTTTAAGTAATGAATATTAATCCAATTTTGAGACGAAAGAATCCACAATATCCAATATTTCAAAAAAAAATTCACTGATTGCCCACAGACAGGAATAGTAGAATAATTGAGGGAAAGATATTGCAATACTCAAAGTAGCAAAACAAGCCAGAAATTGGCTAATTATCATTATTAAGAAATCTAATTGTTATTTTTCTGTTGGTTATTAAGGAACACAAAAGAAAGGAGAAAATAAAACGTCGAGTGACAAAAATAAAGAATTTCGTTTTGTAGTTGTTCCGCCCGCTTTCGCTCGAATGACCCTTCTGATGAAACTTCACTTAGTTTATGTTATAGAAAAAAAGAGGATTCTTGCATTTTTCCCTCAAAGCACCCATTTACCATTTTGTTTCAAATCAATTGGTACACGCAAGAAATAGGACAATTCAGCAGCTTTTTCTACAATTTCTCGTGTAGTCAAATTCTCATCAGTACGAGTTAAGGGAATGTTCCCCTGGCCCCGGATGTCCATATAAAGGACACGACGGGTATAAATACCCTCTTTTACTTCTATTCTAATGGACTGAATATCTTTTATAAGGAATCGTAGGAATATGCGACGATTTTTTCCAGGAAATCCCCACCGAAAAATGCACACTATGCCTTCCTTTCTATCGAATCGATCATAACCGCTGCCTACATTCCAGAAAATTGTGCACCACAAATAGGAACTAATAAAGAGACCCGCGATTCCGTAGAAAGACATCACGATACCTTGTGGAAAAAAAATGATTTGCTCAGACGGAAAAAAAGATATCAAATTTCTACCAAGATAACTGGAAGTTCCAACCAATAAGAATCCTAATGAACCTAAAAAAAGGATAAAGGCCCAGCAGAAATTACTTAATTTTCGAGACTCCGTTATAAGTTCTATCCGTATATGTTCTGATCGCCAATCCATACTGGATCCGATTGTATTTTATTAGAATTGAGGGAAACCCTCCAATTTATTTGACTTTATCTTTTTTGTTTTGTTTCCGAAGTAACTCTCATCAACTAGCACTAGTTTGATGTGAACCTTTAGGAGTAATTCATCAAATTACTTAGATCTAATCTAAACTAAAATAATAACATACCCTTCATATGATCCCACTATACATATAGATCCGAGGACTTTTTATTTCAGCCATCTAGCGATCCTGGTCGATTTGAAAACGGCTAGAATTTATTTACCCATATATTATTATGTTTCTACAGGTATAAGAGTCCTTTACCTTAGGTCTTTATGTTCGGCAGAAATCACATGTTATCTCATATTTCGCTAAATAGATATCTCTATTAGTTATGATGCAAGTCTAAGTTTTTGAAAAAAAAAAATAGAAGAGAGGGGGTCCATCAGGTCTAAACAATCTTGTTTTCTTGAACATGAAGATATAAAGAAGCCATTGCAATTGCCGGAAATACTATGCCTACTAAAGGCACAAAAAAAGCGGGAAGGTTCATAGAATGGGTACCTCGATTTATTGTTCGTACCTGTTATTATTATTTATAAAAAAAGATATCTTATAATAATTATAATTAAGAATTTTCATTATTATTTAACTATAACTATTAATTCATAATTCAATACTTAGTATAGATATAAGTATCTATATATCTATATCCTCACTTAGATATAGATATATAGATACTTAGATCACCAAACAAAATTCCTATTTCCTTTAATTCCGAATAAACTAACTACTCCTTTGCTACAAATAAAAATAATTGAACTTAGCACTCTATTTGGTTTTTTTTTTAATTTTTAGTCAAAGGAAAGAAACCGTGGAGCTTAAATAACTCAGTCAGAACACTTTTTAAAAGATTACGTGGTACGATTAGGTCGAATGCTCCCTTATCAAATAAATTTTCAGTCTCTTGCAAACCTTCGGGTACTGTTATTTTCAACAGTTCTTCAATTACTCTTTTACCCGCAAATGCAATGTAAGCATTGGGTTCGGCAATAATGATATCACCCAACATACCAAAACTGGCCGTCACCCCACCAGTAGTAGGAGATGCAAGGATTGATACATAAAACAACTTTTTATTTGATTGATAATCATATAAAGCAGACGAGATTTTAGCCATTTGCATCAAGCTCACACTTCCTTCTTGCATACGCGCCCCCCCCGAAGCACACACTATAATAAGAGGTAGAAATTGATTGGTAGCGTATTCAATCAAACGGGTGATTTTTTCCCCGACTACGGATCCCATACTGCCCCCTATAAACTCAAAATCCATAACCCCAACTGCTACGGGAATGCCATTTAGTTCGCCTATGCCTGTTTGAACAGCCTCGGGTAATCCCGTCTTTGTTTGATAAGAATCAAGACGATCTTTATAAGGTTCGTCCTCTTCCTCAAATTCATCTTCATTTGATTCATCTTCATTTGATTCAGATGAATCAAAACGATCTTTTTTGTCCTCTTCATCAAATGAAGATGAATCAAAACCAAAAGGATCCTTATCAAAATCAAAAGGATCTTTATAAGGTTCGTCCTCTTCATCAAATGAAGATGAATCAAAAGGATTTTTTTCGTCCTCTTGCTCAAATTCATCTGAATCAAATGAAGATGAATCAAGACGATCTTTTTCGTCCTCTTCATCAAATGAAGATGAATCAAAACCAAAAGGATCTTTATAAGGTTTGTCCTCTTCATCAAATGAAGATGAATCAAGACGATCTTTTTCGTCCTCTTCATCAAATAAAGATGAATCCCATTCAATGGGATCTAGAGAGACCATGTCTTCGTCCATAGGATTCCAAGTATCCGGATCGATCAAAAGATCTATTCTATCTGAACTATTCATTTTCAAATGCCACTCACAGTGTTCACAAATATTCATTTTTTCTTTCAAAAATCTCTTATAATTTAATCCATAACAATTGTCGCATAGAACCCACAAATGACTATATTTGCTATATATGTCAGTTTCATCACTATCATTAGAACTATCTTCATCTTGCCCATCGATATCA